GAGTAGTTTTTTTGTCTAGGTCTATCTCTTTTAAAAATGAAAAAATTGAAACTTAGGGAAGTACTTTAAAAACATATGTAGAAAAAAATATTTTATTAAGTCCCTTCATGCCTACTATAACTAGTTATTTCGGTTTTCTACTAGCAGCTTTAACTATAACCTCAGCTCTATTTATTGGTCTAAGCAAAATACGGCTTATTTAAAATTAATTGAATGAAGATTCTTTTATAAAAAAAGATTTCTGTGGTATTTCATATGTTTGATAGTTCCTTACCGTGTTAATTACTCATTTGTGATCATTGAGATTCATCGGCAATATAGATTAAGGTTTAGGGATAGATAGTACCTCTCTTTTCCTCCTTTCAAAAATGAAAACAAAAGAAAATTGAAATGATTGAAATTTCTTTATTTGGAATCGTTTTAGGTCTAATTCCTATTACTTTGGCTGGATTATTCGTAACTGCCTATTTGCAATACAGACGTGGTGATCGGTTGGACTTTTGATTAATTAACATCTCTCTCTTTTTTGACTGACCTCTTTCTTGTTTTCATATGCGTGAGGTCGAATTCACATTCCGATTGTTGCTCAATATTTGAGAACTGTGGAAAATCTAATAAACAAGATTGGAAATTGGAATCACGCTCTGTAGGATTTGAACCTACGACATTGGGTTTTGGAGACCCACGTTCTACCGAACTGAACTAAGAGCGCTGTTCCTTTTTTAGAAAAAAAAAATAGATCTAAAATGGATCCCTTGTTACTGCTCCTCTGAGCAGTAATAGGTAGGGATGACAGGATTTGAACCCGTGACATTTTGTACCCAAAACAAACGCGCTACCAAGCTGCGCTACATCCCTTTCAATTGGTTTACAGTGTCATTGTAGAGAATTCCTGTTTTGTTTTCCACACACACTCTTTTTTTATATACAAAATTCTTTATCTTCTTTTTTTGTTTCATATCAGATAACAAACATAAAAATAATAATAATAACTTTTTTTCACGAGAATTCTTTCTCTTTCAATTTCACATAACACATAAATAGACGTTTCCGTTTGAAAATTGGATCTATAAGATCGTTGTAGTATACAACATTTCAATTCTAATTTTGAAAATGATGGGGTTGGGAGTTACGTATAAAAATAGAAGTACTCCTTAACTGCATGTACATCTGTAGTTATATATTACCATAATAGAATACAATAATGAAGAAAGAAGGAGGATTCAAAATGCGAGATCTAAAAACATATCTTTCCGTAGCACCGGTACTAAGTACTCTATGGTTCGGTTCTTTAGCAGGTTTATTAATAGAGATTAATCGTTTATTTCCAGATGCATTAACATTTCCCTTTTTTCATTCTAGTTATTAACATGAGAAAGGGTGCAAAATTTAGAGATACAATCAACGATCTGTGACTAAATCCCCTTCCTTTTTTCTTTTTTTTTTCTACTTAATTAAGTAGAAAAAAAGGGGGAGGGGGAGAAAGAAAAAAAGGTCATAAAAATTAGGGTTCAGGATCCAATTTAATTAGTAATAGAATGAAAATCAAACTGTGGCTAGGGAAAGAGTATCCTATGAGATACTTAAAAAAATACTATACAAAGATTTGAAATATAGTTTTCAAAAAATCATTGTATTGCTTATTATTTTATTTTTATTTAATTACTAATTAATATTCATTGCAAGTAAATATTTCAGAATTTTATTTTGAGTTAACAGCTTCAATTTTTTTTGGTCTTGTTCTTTCTGGATCCTAAAATAGTGAGGTAAATCATAAATCCAAAGGAGGTCTCATGGCCAAGGGTAAAGATGTTCGAGTAACAATTACTTTGGAATGTACCAATTGTGTTCGAAATAATATTAAGAAAGAATCCGCGGGAATTTCCAGATATATTACTCAAAAGAATCGGCACAATACGCCTAGTCGATTGGAATTGAAAAAATTCTGTCCCTATTGTTACAAACATACAATTCACGGGGAAATAAAGAAATAGATCAAATTAAGTGCTTGGATGTCAACTTTTAAGAACAGGAATAATGACAGTATCTATATATTATTACATATATATAAATATAAACAACTAAATCAATAAAAAATCTAATCCTATATTCTTAATTCTATAGAGATAAGGAATAAACAAATTATGAATAAATCTAAGCGACTTTTTCCTAAATCGAAGCGATCTTTTCGTAGACGTTTGCCCCCGATTGGATCGGGGGATCGAATTGATTATCGAAACATGAGTTTAATTAGTCGATTTATTAGTGAACAAGGAAAAATATTATCTAGACGGGTGAACAGAGTGACTTTAAAACAACAACGATTAATTACTATTGCTATAAAACAAGCTCGTATTTTATCTTTGTTACCTTTTCTTAATAATCAGAAACAATTTGAAAGAAGTGAGTCAACCCTTAGAACTACTAGTACTAGCCTTAGAACCAGAAAGAAATAGACTTATTCCTCAATTGAATCAAAATTCTAATCTGAAGGAACTAAAAAAGAGATTACTATTTTGTTCGAAAAACCCAATCAAGAATCCTAATTTGATTGTTGCGGCTGTGTCTGTCATAAGAAAAAAAAGAATTGTCGAAAAAGAATAAACTTGTTTTTAACGAGTATATCCCCCCATTTGGTTTTGACGATTCTTTTTATTTTATCATACTAATTTCTACTCTACCTTCCCTGAGCTCATTCTCCCTAGAACTCTATTGAAAAAATTTTCTTGGATTTCTTTTCTTCCAATCCTCTTATTGTATAACCTCATTCGAAATCGTATAAAGACAACTCCTATTTAATAGAGCTATTTGTGCAAGTATTTTCCGATTAAGAAGTAACTGCTTCTTGTAGAGATTGTGTATGAATTGGTTATAACTATCGAATATCCCCTTTTCACGAATTACTGCATTTATTCGAGTGATCCACAAACGACGAAAATCTCTTTTTCTCCTACCCCGATCCCGATGAGCCGAAACTAAAGCTCTTATTCTCTGTTGAGTCATAGTTCGTGTAAGTCGTGAATGAGCTCCTCGAAAACTTGATGCAAATAAACGAAGTTTTGTTCTACGCCTCCGAGCTATATATCCGCGTTTAATTCTAGTCATTGAATAAATCAAACTTTAATGAATAACTTTTTTCAGTTATTCTTTTCCCCTTTACTAGTCGATTAATAACCAAACGAATGATTCCAATGTATAAAATATAAATTCCAATGGCTTTTGCTACTCTAACCTTCCCCACCACGATTTTTTGCTAGATATTTTTCTTTGCTTTGAAAGCAGAAATTGCATTGCTACTTGATATCAAAAAAATAGAATAACTACAAAAAGTAGTAAATAGAAATAGATAAATAAATAGTGGGTTCCATCGTTTCTATGGTTACTTCTTAAACGGTGAGGTCCTCTCTATACACCGGAGCTCCTTCTTTTAATTAATCAATAAATACTATTGGTAACTTGTACAGTTCACACTCTTTGGCTCTACTTCATCAATATTCTAGTAATAGGTCTTTTACAATGAGATCCACTTTATACAGTAACGGTATTTCATTTTGAAAATTTGTTGGGTAGTTGGCCCTGTTAGTCCGTTCTTGTCTTTCAAGAGTTTAATCTTTTCCTTTAATAAAAAATCGAATTTCCCCCGCTTAATGGATAACCATGTGTTATCATTGGGTTTTTCTCAAAAATTTAGTTGATTGGATTTGCACCAATGTAAACCATAAGTTTCATACACAATAGAAGATATGAACGATCACAATAGAAGATATGAACGATTTAGCTTTTTTAAATACTGAACGGTGTTCCTCGATTCTATTTTATTTACAGGTACTGATCGTTGGTACTTCAAAAAGAATTGACTTTTGTTGTCTCAGTCTCTGATCTGAACGAGTCGCACATACACCCTAGTACATGTTCCTCGTCGCTGAGGGCATCCCCGAAGTGCAGGGGATTTCGTGACATTTCGGATTGGCTGTCTTGTATTTCTAATAAGTTGTTTAATGGTTGGCATACTGAATTATATAAATAATGGGCTGGTTTAGATTGGTTCTAACCGGGTAATTCTGAATTACTTCTCTTCAATATTCTCTTCAATATTTTATTTTTATATTGAAGAGAATATTGAAGAAAATATGAAACTAAACTTTTAATCTAAAAAGATATAAAATTTCAAATTGTAGATTTGTATGAAATCACTCCGATTTTTTATTGAACCGCTACAAGGTCAACAATTCCATGAGCTTGGGCTTCTGTTGCTGACATAAAAACATCTCTTTCCATGTCTTCGGATACAACCCATATAGGTTTGCCCGTTCTTTGTACATAAACCCTTGTGATAGTTTCGCGAACTTTTAGTAGTTCTTCCGCTTCCAAGACAAATTCTCCCGTTTGTGCCTCATAAAACGAACTACCGGGTTGATGAATCATTACCCTAATGATATAATATAAAAGGTTGTTCCATTTCGCATGATGAGGCGAGATAACGAAAAAACATAGAAAATTGAATAACCGTACAGGCATTTTTTGTGCATTGCATACGGCTCTACAATGGAATTTACGTTTTTGACCTTTCCGTTCATCAAAAGAAGAGAAAATATGGGTTCTATTATCCGGAGATCTCTAAATGATCCAATTACCAACCTTCTTTTTTTGGAGGAGTTCAAAAAAATACTATGATGGTTCCGTTGCTTTCTATATCTATATATTTTGAACTTGTCTGTGATTCAGCAATCCCAAAGTGTCTTTTTTTTTTTTTAATATATATTTTGAAAATCAACTTCCGGTGTGAAAACAAAGTTTGTGACGCTGAAATGTGCCCACAACAGAATAGGTAAGATACCATTTGAAATACCCCTTCCTTATCTCATACTACTCTTTCGATACATAATCGAATCTTTTTAAAAATCTAAAAAATTTCATATCGAATTCGAAGTGCCATGCTATTATTACTTAACTAATTCATATTTCCTATGGTGAAGGCATAGTCTTTTTTTTTTCTCGAA